TCCCTTAGCTTAGACTGATAGAGTCTTGTATAGAATATACAAATGGATCCAATTTCTACCTCTTATTGTTATTATGATATTACAATAAGATTGGGTATCAGAAATAGATTCATGATTTGATCCATTCTCTATGAATGAGATAAAGACAGAATAATCTGAAACAGTATCGAGTTGGTTTTTACACTTAACTTATTTCATTGATTCCACCATTGTTCAAAAAAGGATTCCCAAAGAAGAGGGAGCCCTTGTTAGTGTTAGTAGAATTACTAGAATACGATTGAAACGTGTAAAGGGCGTTGTATAAGTATATCCAGATATAGCTATCTAGTTATCTGCATATCCCATCTTTTGATGGTGATGGTGCTATATGAAAATTTCCAATTAAGATTCAACTTATTCAATAGAAAAATTTTCAATGCAAAATTCAAGCACGACAATTCCCTATAAGATAAGGTGGATAGGACTAGGTATCCGTGTAACAATTTATGCTCGAGGGTTTACATATACACATAGATGTTGTTATAATTGAAATTGAAAACAATTTTTTTTTTGTTTTCTTATGTTATTAATTTAATTAAATTATTAAGGTAAGGAAAGAAAACGTTAGATCCAAATGCAAGAACTATTCATGAATTCACAGAGAATAATTAATAGTTCCAATTTACCCTGAATTTTGGACTCTGTGGCTAGAAATCTATTTTTTTTCTGTTTCAATATCAATAAAAAAAAAAAAAAAGATCTGTATGTTTTGCTGTATGTTTTGAAAGACTATACAACCAAGAGAACCCTGGACCGGGTAATCCCCTTTGGAAAGGTATAAAGAAACCCGTTTTCAAAATCCAACACAAACCAAAAAAAGGTTGAGTAACCCCTCCCCCAAAAAAAAACGAAAACAAAAAAAGAAAGAGTTAGGTCTATTTTGGGTCATTTTGGCGACATGGCCGAGTGGTAAGGCGCGGGACTGCAAATCCCTTTCTCCCCAGTTCAAATCCGGGTGTCGCCTGATCAACAAAAGAAAAGCTTCGGAATACCCTATCCTTCTATGTTAAATAGAACTGACAAAATTCTTGCCTGATGGAAGCATGACTAGGGTTGTCGATACTGTATTTTAAGAATACTTTAAGAATATAGAGGCTCTATAAAAAAAAGAAAAAAAAAAAGACTTGAATTTTTTGCATTTGGTTATGGTCAAAATCGGGTATCAATATGAAAAACCCTCATTTATTATTTATTACTGATTACCCATTGGTTCCGGCTATTTCATTTATTGGTATTTGATTTATCAATCGAATCAATAGTAAAACTTCAATTGTGAGATTCATAACTACGAAAGTCAGATACCTAAAATCGAGGTAGCCAAAGAAAAGGGGGTTTATAAATGAAAACCCAATCCTTGCTTCTTTTCTAGGATCTGAGGGAAATTATAGGAAGCACTATCAAAACTTCCTAATTACCCTACCCTACTATACTAGGGGGATGCCCACTGACTGAGTCTTTAATTAGATTGGGTAGTGGGTAGGTTGGTGGGGAATCAAATTAGGAGTTGCGGAAAGGGCTAGTTTTTATTTTATATCCAGACTCGTGAGAGTCCCTGAGTACTTACTCAGGTATCCAATCAATATTGGATTGGATGTGGATGAGTAATAGACTCTTAACTATAACTATTATATTTATACAATAACTAAGAATAACTAACCATTCTATATCTTATATCAATATTCTATAATATAGATATAGAATCTCATTTTCTAATAATTTTCTAATAAAAATAAAATACTTCTCCCCTTTTTGTAACACCCTGCCAAGAACGGAATGGGGTGCCCCCGATTGTTTCACAGAAAGAAACAGAGACAGTAAGACTTAGATGGGCGGGGAGATAGAGGTATGTGATAGATAGTTAAGATAGTTATCTTTTCCATTTGGATGGTATATCTATTTTCTATTTCATTTTTTTTTTTTCATTTTTTTTTTTTGCTTATGCTTATGAAAGCTAACAAAACAAACAATGGGTCTTACTATTCCTATCCTACATCTTTCATTAGTAACATTCCTTTAAGATCTCCAAGGGTAGCTGTATATCTTGCTTTTGCTTACTGCTTTCCGATTCGACCAAAGATACTTATAGTATAGTTAGAGTATAGGAACTTTTGTATTCATTGGATTGGTTCATCAATAGGGTTAGAAAAAAATGCCATTTTGACTCTGCACCATTGATTCCACTATTATTAGTGATTAATAATGGAATAATTCCTTCATATTCATAGAGATCAGGGAGATAATTTACATGGATATAGTAAGTCTCGCTTGGGCTGCTTTAATGGTGGTCTTTACGTTTTCCCTTTCACTCGTAGTATGGGGAAGAAGTGGGCTCTAGGGGTACTACTAATTAAGTTGAGTAATCAAGTTGGATCAATGGTTTATGTTTAATAGACCGTTCTGCGAAGCGTTTTAAGATAATCCATTTCAATAAATTCTAGGGTAATCCAGTAATATATGAACAATGATCTTTCGATCAAACAAATATTTCAATGATTTGATTCCGATGTTGTTCGTATTTCGAAACTCAAAGGAATACGCATGATAGGAAATTTTTCCAGCCAAACTCTTCTTATTCCTAATTATTCCTAAATAGAATATTATATTCGATTTTGATGAACCCGCTCTTACCATAATTATGGATATTACAATGAGGAGCAACCAACCCCCCCCCCCCCTTTTTTTTATTTGTTTTTCCTTCTTGACTGTTCAAAGAGGAAGTACTGCTATTATTACGTGGATACGTACTTTCTACTGAAGATGCCATAGACGCAGTGGTTGTTCAAAGAGGTACTACGTACTACGCATAATAAGATCTTACGTTGGGTGATCCGTGCGTGTTCACTTAAGTTTTCTACTTCTAGTAATTCTAGTAATCTTATTTATGCTTTATTGACTCACCCCATGTCATGGCTCAAGCATGAAAAATCAGTGAAGTTTACTACTTCTTTTTCAAATCCGAAGAAGTGACTATAGAACTCCGTAGGGTATCTGTTAACGACTCAATCAATTACTTCATTTATGTGGATAGATATTGTATCTAGTCTATATCAAACCCATCCATTTTATTAATTTATACAATACAACTTTATACACTTTTTACAATATAATAATAATATTGATACAATCAATATAATAATAGATAGTGTGGTAGAAAGAACTATATGAACCTTTCTACTACACCATCTATTATACTGTTGATTCCTGTTCTCTCATTTCATCTAAGACTTGGAATTGGAATCCCTTTTATTTCGTCAATCATTGATAAGAGCTAATAAGTCAAGTTTAATTCTAATCATTTTGACTGACTGTTTTTACGTAGATGATAAGTAAAAAAGCAGTAGGAACTAAAATGAACAGCGCAGTAGCAATAAATGCGAGAATATTGACTTCCATAATCTCATCGTTTTTTTTGCTTCGCAATAACTCGGGATCTAATCCCATAGAAAAAAAAAAATATTTCTCCTGTAAATTCAATGGGATGGATTGCATCCTGATGGTTGATACTGAATCGGATCAATATTATGAATAACAATATCTGATCTATTAAATTGATTCATCGTCGAGAATTGAATAGTATAACATAGGAAGATCTTTTATCCATACCGAATCAAAAATAAGATTCCTGATCTAATCAAGAATCCCATTGAATTTCTCATCTTTTTTTTTTTCATTCTTTAGTTTATAAAATATATCATCTTCCTTATAAGAATTATCCGACGAGGTATCATCTGACCTGTGTTCCGTTGCCGGCCTTCCATTGGTAACAGACCTAAACAGTAGGAGTGAAATGGAAAAGGGAAGGAGTTAAGCTCGAAGCGAAATTTTCGTAATGATCTAATCTAATCTTCAATGATCTAATCTTCCTGGAAGACAGAGAAATGGGATAAAGGAAGGTATGGGTCCCAATAAAAAAAAAAGATCTAATATTCCGAATTCCGACAAATTCGTTCTTTATTGATTTTTCTCCTTCTTCGATGAAACCCTAAAAAATATATAAAGATAAAGAAAAAAAAAAATGATTAATTCCCTCTGTGAAGGACCCTCTTTTTCCTTATGCAATTTGAATAAGATATATTGTTTTTAATTACTTTACTAATACTAATTAAGGTTGCACAAAATCGTATCTCGAAAACAAAAGGGAGTAGGTTTAATAGTACTCTACTGCCCGGGTAACTATGTCACTAAGTTAGTTAACTGTGTATCGTAGAATAAACGAGTACAATTTGTATATGTACTCCCTGGAAACATAGGGGTACTCTGTACCCTATTCCATTTGATGGATCAGAAGCAATAGAAAAAGTCAAACCAGTGAGTCTCTCTTGGAATCCCCAGTATGGCGATTCCTCCGACTACGTATGCCTCTCCACCAGCAATCAGTACTAGTTGAAATAATAAAAATTCCCGTCTTTGTCCGATGAGAAATTCGAAACGAAAAACGAAATACAAATTAAAGATCCCCACAGGAAATTCAATCCTGTACCGGATCCCCCTCCTCACAGAAAAAGGGGAGATGAATTGATGGATTCATCCGGATCCGAGGTCGGGACTGACGGGGCTCGAACCCGCAGCTTCCGCCTTGACAGGGCGGTGCTCTGACCAATTGAACTACAATCCCGGGGTGAGGTATACAGCATGCATATCATATATGTATTCTTATGTTTTCATTCGTTTCTATTTATTTATGAGAAATATTATCGTGTTGTAACAGAAATACGACTGATATACTGATATTCACATGGATACGGACTAGAGTCCGAATGACACGGATTACTGGTATGGTAATCCTGCCAATATATTGATAATCCATTTTTCAATGGAAAAATGACTTTTTTTTCTTTACTACCTTTGCAACAAGTTGGGAATCTAGATCTTTATACGGATCAGAAGATGTGAGAAATAGGAAAGAAACCAAGGGGTATTGTAGAAAAAAAGGACCCTTTATCCCTATAGACTTTATTCCC